AGTTCATGAAATGAATCGTAATCACAATTGAAATGATCGAAAAAGAGATATGAGTTAATATATGTTCTAAAGTCACAAATATCATAAAAAAAGGTGTTCCATTACAGAATTGAAATCGGAAATTGAATACATTATAGGATACATTGTGTCTCTTTTATAGGATGCCGCCACTCGGACTCGAACCGAGATGCTCTAGCACTGCTTCCTAAGAGCAGCGTGTCTACCGATTTCACCATGGCGGCTTACTTGAAATAATAATATTCATTTCATGTTGAATCGTCAAGAATCAAGGATTCAATATAGTTTAGGAAACATTAGAATCGATGAAAAAAGACTCGTTTAAATTCATATTTGAATCTTCAATAAAATAATCCTTAGTTAGTATCGTCCTAGGTTCAGTTTTAACAATCAACTTTCACGTACTATAAACTAAGTTCCCCCGATACAGTTGAAATTTCGATAGTTTTACTCTCAGTAGAGGTATAGATTTAAGAATTGTCCTTTTTCTTTCTATTTTTTTGATGATTTGTTTTTCATTTATCCGATTTCATCGGATAAATGAAAAAGATTGATTTTTTTTTCAATGAAAAAAAATCAAATAACTAAGATCTCATATGTATTACAATTTCATCACTAAATCCATTTGGAATTTTTCTAACGATTCCGATACTTTAGTATCATTAAGTATTAATACTCTTCATTGTGTATATGTATATAATATATATAAATAAGGTAAGATTTACCAAACCAATTAAGTTTTAGGTTAGGCATATAACAAAATAAAAGAGTTTAAATTTATATGACAATTGTACTATTCACAATAGAAAATCTTAATCCTATTTTTCTATTGTGAAAAGTTAATGGATAGGGAAAAATACTATTCTTAATAAGAACCCAATATACAGAAAACTCTTATTCTACATACCACAGCAGCTAGTTCTAACTAATATTGAGTAGTTCAATACATTAATTAATGTGAATCGTTCATCTTAAAAAATTTTCAGTTCTTCGGACTATGTCAATTCCAATTATCCCAAGACTTTATTATTTGTTTGTCGCACAAAAAAACTTTTTGAATGTCCGGTAGAAACCGATTTCGCTAAAGAAAAAGCTTTTACTGCAGTTAAATATCCTTTTTTCTTCCAAATATTCCTACGAATATGTTTTTTTGACATAGAAATACATTTTTTTGGAACTGCCATTCGAAAAAGGGTTACTCATTTTTATTTATCGTTGTATGTGAAAGACATGTATTGTTCGGAATAGATCATTTTTTTTAATCATTATCTATACTTTATTCTGTGAATAATAGTTTTTTTTTAACTTTCAACATTTAACATAAAAAAACAAATAACAAATAACATATATATATATTATTATATATATATATTATTATATATATATTATTTATATTATTTATTATTTATATATTTTATTATTTTATTTATTTTTATTTTTGTTTATTGTTCTTTTCGAAAGAGATAAGAATTGGTGAATCGGAAACAATTATTAATTATTATAAAAAAATATCAATTAAAAAAATATCAATTTGTTTGTTTTCTTATGGAACATACATATCAATATGCATGGATAATACCTTTTCTTCCACTTACAGTTACTATGTCAATAGGATTTGGACTTATACTTATTCCGACAGCAACAAAAAATATTCGTCGTATATGGGTTTTTCCTAGTATTTTTCTGTTAAGTATAGCTATGGGATTTTCGGCCAATCTGTCTATTCAACAAATAAATGGAAGTTTTATTTATCAATATCTATGGTCTTGGACCATAGATATTGATTTTTCCTTAGAGTTTGGATATTTGATCGATCCACTTACTTCTATTATGTCAATACTAATTACTACTGTTGGAGTCATGATTCTTATTTATAGTGACAATTATATGTCTCACGACCAAGGATATTTGAGATTTTTTGCTTATATGAGTTTTTCCAATACTTCCATGTTGGGATTAGTTACTAGTTCTAATTTGATACAAATTCATATTTTTTGGGAACTAGTGGGAATGTGTTCATATTTATTAATAGGGTTTTGGTTCACACGACCGATTGCCGCAAGTGCTTGTCAAAAAGCTTTTGTAACTAATCGTGTAGGAGATTTTGGTTTATTATTAGGAATCTTAGGTCTTTATTGGATAACAGGTAGTTTGGAATTTCGGGATTTGTTCGAAATAGCTAATAACTTGATCCATAATAATGGGGTCAGTTCCTTATTTGCTACTTTGTGTGCCTCTTTATTATTTGTCGGTGCAGTTGCTAAATCTGCACAATTCCCCCTCCACGTATGGTTACCTGATGCCATGGAAGGACCTACTCCTATCTCGGCCCTTATACACGCTGCTACTATGGTAGCAGCAGGAATTTTTCTTGTAGCTCGGCTTATTCCTCTTTTCATAGACATACCTTATATAATGAATTTCATTTCTTTAACAGGTGTAATAACAGTACTATTAGGAGCTACTTTTTCTCTTGCTCAAAGAGACATTAAAAGAAGTTTAGCCTATTCTACAATGTCTCAATTAGGTTATATTATGTTAGCTCTAGGTATAGGTTCTTATCGAGCGGCTTTATTCCATTTGATCACTCATGCCTATTCTAAAGCTTTATTGTTTTTGGGATCTGGATCTATTATTCATTCAATGGAACCTATTGTTGGATATTCACCAGAAAAAAGTCAGAATATGGTTCTTATGGGTGGTTTAACAAGATATGTTCCAATTACAAGAACTACTTTTTTATTAGGTACACTTTCTCTTTGTGGTATTCCACCTCTTGCTTGTTTTTGGTCCAAAGATGAAATTCTTAATGATACTTGGTTATATTCACCAATTTTTGCAATAATACCTTGTTTCACAATAGGATTAACCGCATTTTATATGTTTCGGGTATATTTACTTACCTTTGATGGGTATTTGCGTGTTTATTTTCAAAATCACAGTAGCACTAAAAATAATTTGTTCTATTCAATATCTCTATGGGGAAAAGAAGCACCAAAAACAGTCAATAAAAATTTATTTTTATCAACAATGAATAAAAAGGTTCACTTTTTTTCATTTTCAAAAGATACATATAAAATCATTGATAATGATAAGATACGATACTTTAGTACTTACTTTGGAAATAAATATACTTCCATGTATCCTCATGAATCAGACAATACTATGCTATTTCCTCTGCTTGTATTGGTACTATTTACTTTGTTCGTTGGATCAATAGGAATTTCTTTTGATCAAGGAGTAATGGATTTTGATATATTATCCAAATGGTTAACCCCATCCCAAAATCTTTTCCATCCAAATTCGAATTATTCTGTGAATTGGTATGAATTTTTTACAAATTCAATTTTTTCAGTAAGTATAGCCATTTTAGGATTATTCATAGCATATATTTTATATGGGTCTGTTTATTCATTTTTCCAAAATTTGGACTTAATCAATTCATTTGTAAAAGGAAGCCCTAAGAGAATTATCTTGGACCAAATAAAAAGTGTTATATACAATTGGTCATATAATCGTGGTTACATAGATATTTTTTATACTAGGGTTTTAGCCATGGGTATAAGAGGATTAACCGAGCTAACTCAGTTTTTTGATAGACATATAATTGATGGAATTACAAATGGAGTTGGTCTTACAAGTTCCCTTATAGGTGAAGGTATCAGATATATGGGGGGGGGACGAATCTCGTCTTATTTATTTTTATATTTTTTTTATGTATCAATATTTTTATTATTTTTTTTGTTCATTGGTATAAACCCAATAATTATACAGGTCTCCATGGGATAATTTTTTTGTCGTGTACAAAGACATTTTTCGTTCTATCATTTCCGAAAAAGTCGATAAACTAGGTGGATATGTAAAAGATATTTTTTTTTTCCCATTACTTGGACATGTATAAAAAAAATATTGTGACATTTCATTTCGTACAGCATTTTCAAACCGATCATTTTTTATATATCGCAATGGACAATTCCATCGTTTATAATCGTATTTTTTTTGTTCATTGGTATAAACCCAATAATTATACAGGTCTCCATGGGATAATTTTTTTGTCGTGTACAAAGACATTTTTCGTTCTATCATTTCCGAAAAAGTCGATAAACTAGGTGGATATGTAAAAGATATTTTTTTTTTCCCATTACTTGGACATGTATAAAAAAAATATTGTGACATTTCATTTCGTACAGCATTTTCAAACCGATCATTTTTTATATATCGCAATGGACAATTCCATCGTTTATAATCGAAAAGAAAAGTCACAAGAGGTTTTTCAAACCAGAAATAAGTCTTTTCATTTTTCTCTTCTTTAAGTCTTCCCAATTCCCAATTATCTTGATAGGTATCAAGATAAGAATCTTCGTAAACTGGGCTATCTTTATAGCATGTCTCTTTAAAGTGAAAGTGGAATTCCCCCTTTGTTTTTTCCTTTCCATTCACTCGGATCTCTTCCGTTTCATCTATTTTTTCCGGATCTTCCTGTTCTTCCGAACAAAGGGAAGGGTCTTCTTCGGCGGATCCCTCTTGTTCCTGTTTAGTCTCCTTCGTTTCGGAAGTTGTTTCTACATCGCTTTCTTCCTCACTTTCTCCCCTTTCTTCCATTTCTGAGGTTTCTTTCAGTTTCTTAGTGACAATAGGCGACGGCATTCTGCCTAAATAGTAGACACAGGTGATAAATAAGAGAATACTAAAGATTCGAGCCATAGAATTTCTCAATTCTGACACAAGGTACTTATTGGATCGAATAGAATGATTTTGCCGTATCCAGAATAATACCAATCCAACCCATTTCATGAATAAAATGTGACCAATTAACCAACCAACAAAACTACTTGTTACAAATAACATCTTGTTGTTGCATCGAAACATATAAATGTTGACTAATCTGGCTAACGTTGAACTTGGTAAAATGAAATGGTTGAATAATTGAAAAATTAGATTATTCAGGAATACACATTGAATGCTGAGATTACGCATTGAAT